TAACTATAAGTATACGAAAGAACCTTTTTTTTGTAATTCCTATGATGCAATTGGAGCTTATCGGCAGAAAAGAATGCATTTAGATAGTCCTTTGTGGCTTCGGTGGCGACTAGATCAACGCGTTATTACTTCAAGAGAAGCCCCCATCGAAGTTCACTATGAATCTTTGGGTACCTATCATGAGATTTATGGACACTATCTAATAGTACGAAGTATAAAAAAAAAAATTCTTTGTATATACGTTCGAACCACTGTTGGTCATATTTCGCTTTATCGGGAAATCGAAGAAGCTATACAAGGTTTTTGCCAGGCCTGTTCGTAGATATCTAATCATATGGTATCCAAGCTAAGTAATTCTATGACACCAGTGTGAATTTAGGACTCTTCAGTTCAACTGGGACCTTGGCTCCTGAATTTCTACGCGAATCAAGATCGAGAAAAGGAAGTTTTCCAATCATTAACTCAAACCCACTGTTGAACCCCACTCAGCGCAATATGGAGGTACTTATGGCAGAACGAGCCAATCTGGCCTTTCATAATAAAGTGATAGATGGAACAGCTATTAAACGACTAATTAGTAGATTAGTAGATCACTTCGGAATGGCATATACATCACACATCCTAGATCAAGTAAAGACTCTGGGGTTCCGGCAAGCCACTGTTACATCCATTTCATTAGGAATTGATGATCTTTTAACAATACCTTCTAAGAGATGGCTAGTCCAAGATGCTGAACAACAAAGTTTGATTTTTGAAAAACACCACCATTATGGGAATGTACACGCCGTAGAAAAATTACGACAATCTATTGAGATATGGTATGCTACAAGTGAATATTTGCGACAAGAAATGAATCCTAATTTTAGGATGACCGATCCTTTAAATCCAGTCTATATGATGTCCTTTTCGGGAGCTAGAGGAAATGCATCTCAAGTACACCAATTAGTAGGTATGAGAGGATTAATGTCGGATCCACAAGGACAAATGATTGATTTACCTATTCAAAGCAATTTACGTGAAGGATTGTCTTTAACAGAATATATCATTTCTTGTTACGGGGCCCGCAAAGGTGTTGTGGATACTGCTGTACGAACATCGGATGCTGGATATCTTACACGCAGACTTGTTGAAGTAGTTCAACACATTGTTGTACGTAGAACAGATTGTGGCACCACCGAAGGGATTTCTGTGAGTCATCGAAATGGGATGATGCCGGAAAGAATTTTTATCCAAACATTGATTGGCCGTGTATTAGCAGACAATATATATATAGGCCCGCGATGTATTGCCATTCGAAATCAAGATATTGGGATTGGACTTGTCAATCGATTCATAACCTTTCAAACGCAACCAATATCTATCCGAACCCCCTTGACTTGTAAGAGTGCGTCTTGGATCTGCCGATTATGTTATGGCCGGAGCCCTACTCATGGCGACTTGGTCGAATTGGGAGAAGCTGTAGGTATTATTGCGGGTCAATCTATTGGGGAGCCTGGTACTCAACTAACATTAAGAACTTTTCATACCGGTGGAGTATTCACAGGGGGTACTGCAGAACATGTACGAGCCCCTTCTAATGGAAAAATCAAATTCAATGAGGTTTTGGTTCATCCTACACGTACACGCCATGGACATCCCGCCTTTCTATGTTATATAGACTTATATGTAACTATTGAGAGTGAAGATATTATACATAACGTAACTATTCCACCCCAAAGTTTTATTTTAGTTCAAAATGATCAATATGTAGAATCAGAGCAAGTAATTGCTGAGATTCGCGCGGGAACATCTGCTTTTAGTTTTAAAGAAAAAGTGCGAAAACATATTTATTCTGACGCTGAGGGAGAAATGCACTGGAGTGCCGATGTATACCATGCAGCCGAATTTACATATAGTAACGTACATCTCTTACTAAAAACAAGTCATTTATGGATATTATCAGGAGGTTTGTGCAGATCCAGTGTAGTCCCTTTTTCACTCCACAAAGATCAAGACCAAACGAACGTTCATTTTTTTTCTGCGGAAGGAAAAAGTATTTCTATCCTTAATACAGTCAATAATACTCAAGGAAAAGACAAATTCTTTCGTTTGGGTCTTTCTGATAAAAAAGAAAGCAGTAGTCCCAATTATTCAGAATTTAATCGAATCGTATATACAGGTCATTCTAATCTCCTATTTCCTTCTATTCTGCACAAGAATTCTGATTTATTGGCAAAGAGGCGAAGAAATAGATTCATCATTCCATTCCAATGGATTCAAGAACGAGGGACGGAAATGGAAATAATGCCTTGTTCCAATATTTCTATTGAAATACCGATAAATGGTATTTTTCGTAGAAATAGTATTCTTGCTTATTTTGATGATCCTCAATACAGAAGAGAGAGTTCGGGAATTGCTAAATATGGGACTATAGGATTGCATTCAATCCTCAAAAAAGTGGATTTGATTGAGTATCGAGGGGTTAAAGAATTTACGCCAAAACATCAAATGAAAATAGATC